ATGCGATGGCTATTTTCTACAAATCATAAGGATATTGGGACTTTATATATTTTGTTTGGTATGTGAGCTGGGTTAGTTGGTGCAGCTTTAAGATTGCTTATTCGTGCTGAACTAGGGCAACCTGGTGCTTTATTAGGAGATGACCAGCTTTATAATGTAATTGTGACGGCTCATGCTTTTGTAATAATTTTCTTTCTAGTTATGCCAATAATGATTGGAGGATTTGGTAACTGATTGGTTCCATTGATACTAGGGGCCCCAGATATGGCTTTTCCACGGCTTAATAACATAAGATTTTGGTTATTGCCTCCTTCTTTATTACTATTATTGTCTTCGGCTGCTGTCGAAAGTGGTGTTGGTACTGGTTGAACAGTTTACCCCCCTTTAGCTGGAAATTTAGCTCATGCTGGTGGTTCTGTAGACTTAGCAATTTTTTCTTTACATTTAGCTGGGGCCTCCTCTATCCTAGGTGCGGTAAATTTTATTACAACGGTAATTAATATACGGTGACGAGGTATGCAATTTGAGCGTCTTCCTCTATTCGTGTGGTCAGTTAAAATTACTGCTATTTTATTATTATTATCATTGCCAGTTCTTGCTGGGGCTATTACTATACTATTAACTGACCGAAATTTTAATACGGCTTTTTTTGACCCGGCTGGTGGTGGTGATCCTATCTTATATCAGCATTTGTTTTGATTTTTTGGTCATCCGGAAGTATATATTTTAATTCTTCCAGGTTTCGGGATAATTTCTCATATTGTTAGACATCACTCTTGTAAAAAAGAAACTTTTGGTACTTTAGGTATAATTTATGCTATATTGGCTATTGGTGTTCTAGGCTTTATTGTATGAGCTCATCACATGTTCACAGTGGGGATAGATGTAGATACTCGGGCCTACTTCACAGCAGCTACAATAATTATTGCCGTGCCGACTGGAATTAAAGTTTTTAGTTGACTAGCTACTATTTATGGGGCTAAAATTAAATATGAGACTCCAATATTGTGAGCTTTAGGTTTTATTTTTTTATTTACAGTAGGCGGGTTGACAGGGATTGTATTATCAAACTCTTCTTTAGACATTATATTGCATGACACCTACTATGTGGTAGCTCATTTTCATTATGTTTTATCTATAGGGGCAGTTTTTGCTTTGTTTGGGGCCTTTAATTACTGATTCCCTCTGTTAAGTGGAGTTACCCTACACAGTCGTTGAAGAAAAGCTCATTTTTATATTATGTTTATCGGTGTTAATATGACTTTTTTTCCACAACATTTTTTAGGGTTAAGGGGGATACCTCGACGTTATTCAGATTATCCAGATTGTTACACTGAATGAAATGTAATTTCTTCTATAGGCTCTATGATCTCTTTTATTGCTGTTTTGTATTTTATAGTTATTATTTGAGAAGCTTTAGTTAGCCAACGTAATGTAATTTGAAGACTACATTTAGTTACTGCCTTAGAATGAGATAACACTCTACCCGCTGACTTTCATAATGCTCCTGAAACGGGAGCATTAGTTGTAGCTTAGTTATACTATTATTTTATTAAATTATTTAAGATATGAGTCTGTGAGGTCAATTAGGGTTTCAAGATGCAGCTTCCCCCTTAATAGAGGAATTAATTTTTTTTCATGATCACGCAATAACTATTTTAACATTAATTATTAGTCTTGTTGGCTATGCTGCTTTATCCTTGATACTTGGGAAGTATAGTTGCCGTTCATTAGTTGAAGGACAAGAAATTGAGACTGTGTGGACTATTATTCCAGCTGTTATTTTAATTTTTTTGGCTCTTCCTTCATTACGTTTATTATATCTTTTAGATGAAGTCGGGGATTGTAGTCTTACAGTAAAAGCAATTGGGCATCAATGATATTGAAGCTATGAATATTCTGATTTTTTAGATATTGAATTTGATGCTTATATATTACCTAGTGGTGAGTTAGGTACTGGGGATTTTCGCTTATTAGAGGTGGACCACCGTCTAATCCTTCCTATCGATACTGATATCCGAACATTAATTACATCAGCAGATGTAATTCACTCATGGGCTGTGCCTTCTCTCGGAATTAAAGCTGATGCTATTCCTGGGCGTTTAAATCAAGTAGGCTTTTTTATTAAATATCCTGGTATCTTTTATGGTCAGTGTTCTGAAATTTGTGGGGCTAATCATTCTTTTATGCCAATTGTAATTGAGGCTGTACCTTTAAACGTGTTTATAAATTGGGTTGTTCAAGTTACTAAATAGTATTAATTATTATTACTAGTTAAAGAGTTAGTTAAGAAATAACATTAGATTGTCAGTCTGAAATTATTAATTTATTTTAATACTTTTTAATGCCCCAACTTTCCCCGTTAAATTGAATTATATTATTTTCTATATTTTGGATTGTCGTAATTATTATTAGAATTTTAATTTGATGGGACAGCAAGAGTATATTTTGTATAAACCGTAGTGAAAATAAGAATATCGAGAATAAATGATTCTGGTTATAAAAATTTATTAGTAAAATAGTACATTAAAAATGCTTGTTGATATTTTTTCGTCTTTTGATGATCATAATCAAGTTTTTATATCTATATATTTTTTTACATGGGGGTTTACTTTTTTTGTTATTCTAGTATTCACTTTAACCTACTGACTTTATATACCCCGTTGAAGAATGATAATTAGAATTTTTAAAACTACGATTTCTTCTCAGGTTTTTCGTTCGTTTAGTGTTAGATTAGGGGGTTTTATAAATGTAATTTCGGGCTTGTTTTTATTTTTGATTTTTATAAATTTATTAGGGCTAATTCCGTATGTATTTAGACCTACTAGTCATCTAGCAATTTCTTTATCTATTGGTTTACCTATATGAATAAGACTTATTTTGTCCGCTGTCATTTATAATTTTAGATCTGTGATTGCAAGATTATTACCTATAGGGGCACCAGCTATATTAAATCCTTTTTTGGTTCTAATTGAGTCCGTAAGAATTTCTGTGCGGCCTATCACATTATCTGTGCGGCTTATAGCAAATATAAGTGCCGGCCATATCGTATTAAGACTTATTGGAAATTATTTAACTGGTGCTTTACTGTCAGTTTCGTTTAGGGCTACAATATTCTTAATTATGGTTCAAGTCTTTTATACTATTTTTGAATTTGGTATTAGCTTGATTCAGGCATATATTTTCTGTTTATTAATTACACTATATTCAGATGAACATCCACATAGCTGGATAAAAATTTTTTAATTAGTGTTTTATATACTATAAGAGAGCTGAGCTCATTTTTAGGGTATGAACCTAACAGCTTGTTTTAGCTTATCTTATATTAATTAAGACCGGCTAATTTTAAATTTACTGAGGAGATACAAACTCCGTTAACAGACCTACAATCTGCTGCTTACACTCAGCCATCTAGTAAGTAAGGTTGTAAGCTAATTGCATTAACCCACTGAAACAAATTTTTCTTAGAACTTGCAATTCTATGTTTTAATTAAACTACAAAGGGAAGAAGAATTACTATCAGGCAAGATTTGAAAATATATTTTTCTCTGTAGACTTTGAAGGCCTATAGTCTAGCTTAACTTAAAATCTTTATTTAATTGAGTAGTTAGAATATTGGATTTACTAGAAGAAACAGTCTTCCCTAAGGAATCAAACCCCTTTGTGCCTAACACCGCTTAGTAACATAAATTTTATTAATATGTTTATTTTTACATTTTTTAAATTATATTAATCTTCTTACTTGGAAGGTAAGTGTACAATTTTATACTTAAAATGTGTCAACAATATTAAACTTATTTCATATGATATATTTTTAGTATATAGTATAATACTCTTTTGAAATGAAATTTCAATGTGACAATACACCATAAAAACTCTTTTTTTTTGTGTGAATGTAGCACTTAAAATCAGTTTTAATTAATTTTTAGCAATTTAAGTTAATAATTAACTTATTTGGCTTTAGTTGTTATAAAATAATATAAACTTGGAAATACACATGGTTCCTTTGGAAGGGGTGAGATAATTAGCAAAATTTTTTATAATTAAAGGTTATAGAAAAATTTGTCAATTTAGTATTATTGCTAAGATAATGCTTAATATAAACACTAACTCCAGTGACAGACGTTAGTCAATTAGTGTAAGCTTGAACTAGGTTAGTTTAAATTACGTGCCCGGTTAATATGGTGCCAGCATCCGCGGTTATACCATAGGTCATAATTATTTTTTAAGGTTAAAATGGTTAAATAATAACTGTAGTTTATAAAGTTTAAATTTTAAAAGTGAAATTTGTAAAATTTATAAAATTTTAAATTAAGCTAAATAGCATTGAAGCCATGAAATTTTAGATTAAAACTAGGATTAGATACCCTATTATTCTAAATCATAAATGAAAATTACCTGAGGACTACGAACGATATCTCTATTGCGGTTAGTTTAAAACTCAAAAAGCTTGGCGGTGCCTTAAACTTTTCAGGGGAACCTGTCTCTTAATCGATAGTCCACGATATACCTAATTTTTTTTACTAGTATGTATACCGTCGTCAACAGGTGACTTTTAAGAAAACAAAAGTCAGCAGGAAAAAAGCTTGCTTTTTATGTCAGATCAAGGTGCAGCTTATAAAAAAATGAGGATGGGTTACAATTAATACATTTTTAATTACGGAAATATGGATGAAATTCATTATTGAAGGAGGACTTGAAAGTAAAAATAGAGTTATATAAATATTTTGAATGCAGCTCTGAGGCGTGCACACATCGCCCGTCGCTCTCGTTGAAAAATGAGATAAGTCGTAACATAGTAGTAATAACGGAAGTTGTTGCTAGATGATAAGATATAGCATAGTTATAATGCATTTCACTTACATTGAAAAAAGATTCAAATAGAATTATCTTAAATGGTTATAGCATAAGAGATTTTAGAATAAATTAACAAAACATTTATTTTTAGTAAAGGTGATTAAAGTTACTAATTTGATAAAAGTACTGTGAAGGAATATATTATAAATTTTTATTAAGTAGCAAATATTGCGTACCTTTTGCATTATTGCTTCACAAGAATATATGAAATTATATGTTCAAAACTAGAAATCTAATGAGCTACTTTAATTTTGAATAATAGTTCGTAATATCATGAATATAGCAAAATTCTGTTTAAAGATTAAAGTTGCAGTAAAATTCTATTCGCATTAGATGATAGCTAGTTCTTTTAAAAATACATATAAGTGTAGTTATCTATATTTATTTTTTTAACTTTTTAAAAATTTTTAGTAGATAAACTGTGTATTTAAGGATAAGCTTAAATATACCTCATAAATGTAAGGTCAAAATTTATTTTTAGGCTTGAAATCAGCCACGGCTAATAAAATCGTTATAGGTTATTACTATATATTGACTTTAATATTTCTATTTGTCACCATAAAAGCAAATGGTTAAATTTTTAAATCATTATGTTTATGTTAAGATGAGTATTTAATATATTTAATTACTTATAAATTTAAAATTTTAAGTATTAATAAGTTTGTAAAAATATAAAATCAATTAGAGGAACTCGGCAAATAATAACTTCGCCTGTTTAGCAAAAACATGGCTCTTTGTTCATGAACTTATGAAGAGTCTAGCCTGCCCAGTGAAAATTTTTAACGGCCGCGGTACTCTGACCGTGCAAAGGTAGCATAATCACTTGCCTTATAATTGAAGGCTAGTATGAAAGGTTTGACGAAAGTTAAGCTGTCTTTTTTTGAATAAAATGAAATTAACTTACAGGTGCAAAGGCCTGTATCTAACTAAAAGACAAGAAGACCCTATTGAGCTTTATAAAAATATAATAGTATATGATATATAAATAAGATTTTAATCTATTAAAATTTTTAGTTGGGGCGACTTAGGAATAATAGTAACTTCCTAGAATTAAAAACACTTAATAAGTTTTTTATCCAAAAGATCTTGATTATCAGAATTAGTTACCATAGGGATAACAGCATAATCTTTCTTAGGAGCTCTAATCGAAAGAAAGGATTGTGACCTCGATGTTGGACTAGAATATCCTAAAGGTGCAGAAGTTTTTAAGGGTTAGTCTGTTCGACTATTAAAATTCTACATGATCTGAGTTCAGACCGGCGCAAGCCAGGTCAGTTTCTATCTTTAGTTTTAAAAAATAGCTTTAGTACGAAAGGATCAGGCTAGAAGAGCATAAGCTCTTTTTCAAGTGATATTTTTAACAAAAATTCTAATATTATATGTAACAAAGATGGCAGATAAGTGCATTAGATTTAGGATCTAAATATAAAATATAATTTTTCTTTGTAGCGAAAATGGCAGATAAGTGCATTAGATTTAAGCTCTAAACATAAAGATATTTAATTCTTTTTTTTGTAATGTATTATCCTTCTGTTGTGTCATATATACTCACATGCGTAGTTATTTTGTTAGCAGTGGCTTTTTTTACTCTTTTAGAACGCAAAGAATTAAGATATATACAGGTCCGTAAAGGGCCGAATAAAGTAGGTTTTATGGGGATCCCTCAACCTATTGCAGATGCAATAAAACTTTTAATTAAGGAAATTACTAGACCTGTAATAGCCAACTCTTTTCCCTATTTCATTGCTCCTATTTTTAGTTTTATCTTAGCTTTACTTATATGACAACTTTACCCTGGATTAAGAAACCTAGGATATTTTAAGTTTGGGGCTTTATTTTTTTTATGTGTTTCCAGCTTAAATGTATATGGCACACTTCTTGCTGGATGGTCCTCGAATTCTAAATATGCTTTGCTTGGGAGCCTTCGAGCTATTGCTCAAACAATTTCTTATGAAGTTAGAATAGCTTTAGTGTTTTTATTTCCTTTATTTTTAGTCGGAACCATTAGCTTTTTAAATGTAATAGAGTTTCAAGTTCCTTTATGACTAGGCTTTATACTATTTCCTATAGCCTTAGTTTGATTTGCTACATGTGTAGCTGAAACCAACCGGGCCCCTTTTGATTTTGCTGAAGGGGAATCAGAACTAGTCTCAGGGTTCAATATTGAATATAGCTCAGCCGGTTTTGCTCTTATTTTTCTTGCTGAGTATGCTAATATTTTAGTTATAAGTTTATTTAGATCCTTACTCTTTTTTGGTGGTAATTTTTTTTTATATTATAGTTTTGATTTTTTTCTTACCATAAAAGTTTTATTTTTTTCTTTTGTTTTTATCTGAGTACGCGCTAGTTACCCACGATTTCGTTATGACCTCCTTATAAATTTAACCTGAAAAAAATTTTTACCATTCAGTTTGGGGGGTCTTTTAATCATACTAAGATTTTTGTTCCTAATTAGTTATTAATTTTTTTCACAGAATTATAGTTTAAGTAAAACATTGGCTTTGGGAGCTAAAGATCAAAATATATTTTGTGTTCTGGATGAGATTTTTAATTTTACTTAGATTTTCTTTAGCAACAACTTTTATACTCCCGCTCATAAGACAACCTCTAAGTCTAGGCTTAACTATTATGTTTTCAACATTATTTTTATGTATACTAGCAAGTATATTTTTTTCTTCATGATATGCTTATATCCTATTTTTAATCTACGTCGGTGGATTGCTAGTAATATTTATTTATGTTGCTAGCCTAGTTCCTAATATATTATTTTTAGGAAACAATTACCTAATTTTTTTCTTTGTTTCCCAGATTCTTTTGATGTGGTTTTTTTATTTCTATACTTCTAAGACCTTAAAAATAACTAACTATAATAGTTATACTAACTATAGGATACTAAGATTTTACGGATCAGAATTAGTTTCTTCATCCTTACTTTCTGTTTTCATTGGCTTAAGAATTGTATTATTACTAAATCTTATCGCAGTTGTAAAGATCTGTTTTTACTACCATGGAAGCTTACGTGCTTATAAATAACTCTTTAAACATGCAAAGACCTTTACGAAAAAAACACCCAGTGCTAAAAATCATAAATGATGCTCTAGTAGATTTACCTGCACCTTCTAATTTATCAATTTGATGAAATTTTGGCTCATTGCTAGGCTTATGCCTTGTAATTCAGATTTTAACTGGTTTATTCTTAGCTATACATTATATTTCACATGTTGATTTAGCATTTAGATCTGTAATTCATATTATACGAGACGTTAATTATGGATGAGTTTTACGAACTATTCATGCAAACGGAGCCTCTTTCTTTTTTATTTGTTTATACTTCCATGTAGGACGAGGTTTATATTATAGGTCATATATCTATAAACACACATGAAACATTGGAGTTATTCTTTTGCTCTTAACAATAGGAACTGCTTTTCTAGGCTATGTTCTACCTTGAGGTCAAATATCATTTTGAGGGGCTACTGTAATTACTAATTTACTCTCAGCTGTCCCTTATATAGGAAAAAGATTAGTAGAATGAGTTTGAGGGGGGTTTGCAGTTGACAATGCCACTCTAACTCGATTTTTTGCTTTCCATTTTTTATTTCCTTTTTTAATTACAGCATTAACGATTTTACATCTTTTATTTCTCCATGAGACTGGATCAAATAACCCCTTAGGGTTAAATAGAGATAGCGAAAAGGTACCATTTCATTTCTATTTTACTTTAAAGGATACAGTTGGTTTTGTTTTACTAGCATTAGGACTCTTGTTTACTGCTTTGTTCTATCCACAAATACTAACTGATCCTGAAAATTTTATTTCAGCAAACCCTCTAGTTACCCCCGTGCATATTCAGCCTGAATGGTACTTTCTATTTGCGTATGCTATTCTTCGTTCAATTCCAAACAAACTGGGGGGAGTTATTGCCCTTGCTGTATCTGTTTTAATTTTATTTCTAGTTCCTTTTTTACACGCTGGAAAATTTCGTTCTTTATCTTTCTATCCACTAAATCAAATTATATTCTGAAGGTTTGTGGGGATTTTTGTATTATTAACATGAATTGGAAGATGCCCTGTAGAAGCTCCTTATGAACAAATTGGTCAAATTCTCACAACTTTTTATTTTTTGTATTTTCTAATTCTACCATTAACCCAAAAATTATGAGATATTATTTTAAATTTTTAGGATAGCAAATGTTATTTAACGATTCTTCCGGGAAAATTTTGTCTTGAAAACAAACTTTATGTGTTCGACTCACTTAATCGTTTCTAGCTAAGTATTTTATTTAAACTAACAACAGCAATAGAGGTAAATTTTACACCTTTCCTTTGATTTACAAGACCAATGCTAATATATCAGCTTCTATTACATTGTATGATATGAGGGACTATTATTTATTTTTTGTTACTTTAATTGGAGTCTGAATTGGTTTTATTTCTTTAATACTTCAATTTAAGCATCTACTTAATCTTCTTTTGAGCCTAGAAGTTATTATTATAAATATTTTTATTTTTATTTATAGAAGCAGAATTATAATCGGATTTTCAGGATTTTCTGCTCTAATTTTGATTACTATAAGAGCATGTGAGGCAAGATTGGGTTTATCAATCTTAGTTTCTATAGTCCAGAGTCACGGAAATGACTACGTTTCTAGATTCTCGAGGCAAAAATGTTAAGATTAATTATTGCTACAATTTCACTGCTAGCTATTCAAAATTTAAGTCTTTCTTGATATATAAGATTTTGAGCCCTGTTATTAATAAGAGCTTTATCTATTTTACAATTATTTTCTAGTTCATTTACATTTCTAATATACAATGAATTTATATTAGGTGATAATATTAGTTCAATTTTAATCTCCCTAACCTTTTGAATTTCTTCCATGATACTTTTAGCCAGACAATCTAGCGTTAAAATTTCTATAAATTCTAGAGTAAAATTTTGTATATATGTTCTTGGCCTAAATTTAGTATTAATCACAGCTTTTTCTATAGCAAATACCTTAATATTTTATTTTATATTTGAGGCATCCTTAGTTCCTACACTTATACTTATTTTAGGGTGAGGATACCAGCCAGAACGGTTACAAGCAGGAATGTATATAATACTTTACACCGTTATGGCTTCTTTCCCTCTTCTCTTAATCCTTTTATTTGCTAGTAAGTATATCTCATGTTCTTCTATCTTGTATAATTCTATGATTCAAGCAAAACTTTTAAATATAGAATGAAGAACTAGATTATTTATTTTATTTAGACTCCTAGCTTTTCTAGTAAAACTTCCTGTTTTTTCCTTGCATTTATGATTACCCAAAGCTCATGTAGAAGCTCCTGTAGCAGGTTCTATAGTGTTGGCAGCTATTCTTTTAAAATTAGGAAGTTATGGAATTTTACGAATTTATCAGTATTTTAATCTCCAGCCTAATCTTAGCTTCATTTTTATTCTCTCCTTAGTTTTATGGGGTGGTGTTTTAACCAGAATTATTTGTTTTCAGCAGATTGATTTAAAATCCTTAATTGCTTACTCTTCTATTGGGCACATAGCCTTAGTATTAGGTGGTTTATTCTCTAACAATCCTTGGGGCTGGACAAGAGCCCTTATTATAATAATTGCTCATGGGTTTTGTTCTTCTGCTTTATTTATACTAGCAAATTGTATCTACGAAAAAGCCCATACACGGAGCCTCTACACTATTAAAGGATTGCTACTGTTATCCCCTATTCTATCACTCTGATTATTTTTATTTTCTGCCATTAATATAGCTGCTCCACCTTCTATTAATCTTCTAAGAGAAATCTTAATATTTCCAGTTTTAATATCATTTTTTAAATATGTAACTGTATGTCTCATTATGATAAGATTTTTAGCTGCTGTATACAGAATATATATATATACATCTACTCAGCATGGTGGAAGTCCTAAATTTTTAGTTCCTTACATGAATTTTAGCAATATCAGGTCTACTACGTTACTTCTCCATTGAGTCCCCTTAAATTTTTTTATTATAAAAACAGATCTATTTTTAATTTAAAAATACTTTATTAAATTAGTTTAAAACAAAACACTAGGTTGTGGTTCTAGAAAAGAAATATTTTTCATTTAATCATGAATATTAAAGCTACTTCTATTGCCTCCTTTTTACTACTATTATATAGCTCATTTTTATTTCCTTTAAGCTTATTTTTTTTTATAAATAGAAAATCATTGCTAGTTGATTGAACATTTATAGAAATAAGTTCTTCCTATATAAATATGACAATCTTCGTAGACAGTGTTAGCTTAAGATTCAGCAACGTCGTTTGCTTCATTTCCGGTTGTGTAATACTATTTTCTTCTAGTTACATGGCTGCAGATCCTTTTCTAAAACGATTTACATGATTGGTTATACTTTTTGTTTTATCTATAAATTTTCTAGTTTTTATCCCAAGCCTACCTGCCTTACTTCTAGGCTGAGATGGTTTGGGGATCACATCTTTTGTACTAGTTATTTACTATCAAAACAATAAATCTTTAGCCGCAGGAATAATTACTTTACTAACCAATCGTATTGGTGATGTCATGATTTTGTTATCAATTGGTTTATTAGCCTCGATTGGAAACTGAAATATTTCTTTGTTATGGGACTTTACTTTTCTTTTACTGATAAGGGCTATTATCACTGTAGCTGCAATAACAAAAAGGGCTCAAATACCTTTTTCTAGATGGCTCCCTGCAGCAATAGCTGCTCCAACCCCTGTTTCTGCTCTAGTTCACTCCTCAACTTTAGTTACAGCTGGAGTTTTTCTGCTAATTCGATTTTATTCTATTTTAAGAACAAGAATTTTTTTTAAACAAGGCCTTTTATTTGTTGCAGTTTTAACTTTACTAATAGCAGGGATTGGAGCAAATTTTGAAAATGATTTAAAAAAGGTAATTGCTCTATCCACCTTAAGCCAATTAGGTGTAATAATAATATCACTAGGCCTAGGTTTACCTCACTTGGCCCTTTATCATCTTTATACTCATGCTTTATTTAAAGCCCTATTGTTTCTCTGTGCAGGAGCTATCATCCACAGTAGAAATAATAACCAAGATATTCGAAAAATAGGTTTAATTAGTAAACAACTCCCATTAACAGTAACATGCATAAATATCGCTAATCTTTCTTTATGCGGAGCTCCATTTTTGAGAGGTTTCTATTCAAAAGATTTAATTTTAGAAATGACCTTACTTTACCCAACAAGATATTTTATAATTTTAATAATTTTTTTAGCCACAGGTATAACAGCAGCTTATACTTTACGCCTTTCTTTTTCTTTGTTATGAGGCCTTCAAAAAAGAAGTACTTTTCACCAGAAACATGAAAGAGATTTATGTGTTAATATGTCAACATACATATTAGCAATCATAGCAATTATAAGAGGTTTGATTTTACAGACGACCTTTCTACCCTTTAAAATGCCCACAGCAATTTTGAGAACTGCCCAAAAAGGGTCTACAGCATGAGTTATTATTGGAGGCATTCTTATTTCTTTAATTCTTTGAAATTTAACAATTAACAGGTCATTAAAACTTAAAACATTCTGTGCCTCTATATGATTTTTAACACCGCTATCAACCCAGCCTTTAATTAAGCTTTCTAGTCTTTTAGGAAAAAATTTAATAAAAACCTCAGACCAAGGATGAATAGAAATTCTAGGGGGTCAAGGAAACTGAATCCTTGTAAACAGATTTAGACGAATAATTCAAAAAATACGAATAGGAACCTACACAAACATAATCCTTATCTCTATAACTTTTATTTTTTCTATACTACTAACCTTTAGCTTGTTCTACTCAAGTAGCTTAAGATAAAGCATAGCACTGAAGATGCAATGATAGTTATAATATAACTCTAGAGTACAAACAAAGATATACACCCTACAACCCTGTATTTTTACACACAAAATAAGTTTATACAGAACAGATGTATTCTGCATATTACACAAAATTAAGCATATGCTATGCATAGCCACATAATATTTCGTATTTTTACCTTTTGCAACATATGATTTTACATACATCTATACATACATCTATACATACATCTATACATACATCTATACATACATCTATACATACATCTATACATACATCTATACATACATCTATACATACATCTATACATACATCTATACATACATCTATACATACATCTATACATACATCTATACATACATCTATACATACATCTATACATACATCTATACATACATCTATACATACATCTATACATACATCTATACATACATCTATACATACATCTATACATACATCTATACATACATCTATACATACATCTATACATACATCTATACATACATCTATACATACATCTATATATATATATATATATATATATATATATATATATATATATATATATATATATATATATATATATATATATATATATATATATATATATATATATATATATATAGATGTATGTATAGATGTATGTATAGATGTATGTATAGATGTATGTATAGATGTATGTATAGATGTATGTATAGATGTATGTATAGATGTATGTATAGATGTATGTATAGATGTATGTATAGATGTATGTATAGATGTATGTATAGATGTATGTATAGATGTATGTATAGATGTATGTATAGATGTATGTATAGATGTATGTATAGATGTATGTATAGATGTATGTATAGATGTATGTATAGATGTATGTATAGATGTATGTATAGATGTATGTATAGATGTATGTATAGATGTATGTATTATAGGTCTATATATTGTCCGTCACGCAATTATTGTTGCCAAAATAGAAGTGGTAGAACACTAAAACAAATGTAAAGGCAAAAATGTATGTGACTATAGTGCTTGTATAGATGCAATAAACATATAATTAACTAAAATTGTTATGTATACTATGCTATTGATAACGTATTAATTATTCAAATGTAGTAAACTTCATGAGACGAAACCCATTTCATTTAGTTGAATTTAGTCCTTGACCTTTAACTGCTTCTGTTGGGGCTTTGTTTTTAACTTCTGGCCTTGCTGGTTGAATGCATGGCTATTCTATCCTGACTCTTGGTCTTGGCTTACTTTTAATTGGTTTTACTATATTCCAATGATGACGAGATGTTATTCGAGAAGGAACATTTCAAGGGTTTCACACAATACAAGTATCTAAGGGTTTGCGATGGGGTATAATTTTATTTATTACTTCTGAGGTTTGTTTTTTCTTTGCTTTTTTTTGAGCTTTTTTTCACAGGAGTTTAGCTCCTAGAACAGACTTAGGATCTTGTTGGCCTCCATTAGGAATCTGTGCTCTGAATCCTTTTGAAGTACCCCTGTTAAATACTGGGGTATTATTGGCATCTGGGGTTACTGTTACCTGGGCTCACCATGCCTTAATAGAAGGGGGTTTAAAAGAAGCTCTACAAAGCTTATTGGCTACAGTAATTTTAGGGGTTTATTTTACTTTCTTGCAAGCTGGAGAGTATTTTGAGGCTTCGTTTTCCATTGCTGATAGGGTGTATGGATCAACATTCTTTGTTGCTACTGGGTTTCATGGTTTACATGTTTTAATTGGTACTTCGTTTTTGTTAGTGTGCTTAATACGTGTCTGGTTGCAACATTTTTCTGTCGGGCATCATTTTGGGTTTGAAGCGGCTGCTTGATATTGGCATTTTGTAGATGTTGTTTGACTGTTTTTATATCTGTCTATTTATTGATGAGGAGCTTAAAAGTGTAGTTTTAAAAATTTAATAACATGTAAATTATGGATTAATATATTTAATATTTATTTTACTTCTGTAGATGACTGAGTTTAAGTGTTAGATTTTTAATCTAAAAACGACAGTATATCATGTCTCTATGGGCATGTCGAGAGGCCTAATATTTTAAATTAAAAAGCTTGATTTGCGTTCAAGTAACAGGTAATATTATATTCCTTTAGGCTATGCGAGTTTCTATATTATACTCATATCTCTGAATGCTTAATATTAGGTATGAAAAGCGAGAAATTCGCATATGGTTTCGGCCCATATTTTTTAGGTGTAAGTCCTTTTTTATATTGCTAATAAATGAAAGCCAAAAAGAGGCTTCTAACTGTTAATTAGAAAATTATATTGATTATTTAATATTCATTTAGCCAATTTGTATATAGTAATGAATCGTTGTTAGCATTACGCCGGATGAGCGGGAATCATTGATGTTGATTTATATATAAGATTTTTGTATCTTTTTAATGTTAATAAAAATGATAAGTTCGTTACTAAGTAGACTTGTTGCATGTTTTTTATCTAGGGTTGTAATATGCCTGGGGTGATTTTTGGCAAAGCGTGGGATTATAGATCGAGAGAAAAGATCAGCTTTTGAATGTGGTTTTGACCCTATTAAATCTGCACGATCTCCATTTTCTCTTCGTTTTTTCTTATTAGCTATTATTTTTTTAATTTTTGATGTTGAAATTGTTCTTCTTTTTCCTGTATTATCTAGAATTGGGTTTTCTTTTAGTTTAAGAACCAGTTTTGGAGTAAATATTTTTCTATTGGTTTTAATAGCGGGTTTATTTTATGAGTGAAAGGAAGGGTCATTAGATTGGGCTCAGTAACATCATGTTTTAGAAGTTCATTGTAGACAATAGTAAAAGAAAAAACTTGGAGTAAGATAGGGCTGCTAACTTTATTTTGGGTTGTTCAATTCAATCCTTTTTCTTATGTTATCAATTCTCCCATTTGGTTTTTTGTTTACTATAGTATTAGGTTTTGGTACTTTGCTTTCTCTGTCTTCAGTACATTGATTAGGAATTTGGGCTGGATTGGAGATTAACTTAATTGGCTTTGTCCCTATTCTAGTTTATAAGAAAGAAGCAGCTAGAAGGGAATCAGCTGTTAAATATTTTGTTGCCCAGGCAATTGGCTCTAGGCTTTTAATTTTAGGTAGGCTAGTTGGTTTTAGCCCAAGATTTTCTTGAAATTTTGGAGATTTTTTGCTACACAATCAATACCTTCTTAGGTTAGGCGTAGTGATTATAGCTTTAATTTTAAAAATGGGGGCTTTCCCTTTACATTATTGGTTGCCTAGAGTTATAGCAGGGTTACAATGAATGCCTTGTTTAATTTTAGTTACTTGACAAAAAGTAGCTCCTGTTTTTTTGATAGTATCTTTTTTTGAGGCCCATTATATGTTTTGACTTAGGATAATGGTAGCGTTGTTAGGTGCAGGCTCTAGAATAGTTGGGGGTGTCGGGGGTATTGGGCAGACTCAAATTCGGGTTCTTTTGGCTTATTCCTCCATTGGACATCTAGGATGAATTATGTTTTCTATTATGGCTAGCGAACTAGTTACTAGAATATATTTTTTTATTTATGTTACAATTTCAATTGGTATTTTTTTTAGTTTATGAATTGTTGACATGGAGAATATATATAATATAAAATCTTTTATACAAAAATCTAATGTTAATGTTAGAAGTATTTTAGTATTATTGATTTCTTTGGGGGGTTTGCCCCCATTGCTAGGGTTTGTCTCTAAAATAATTGTAATTATAGGGTCTGTAGAACACGATTTTTTATTTATATTGGGGTTTTTGGTTCTAGGAGCTTTAATAAGATTGTTTTATTATTTAAGATTATTTTTTTCTTTGTATCTTGGTTATAGCTCTAATTTAAAGGCTAAGTTTTATCCTAGTCAACTATGATTAAATATTAATAATAGTTTTATTTTAGCAATTAATTTTTTAGGTGTTTTTGTTATTGTTTGGCTATTTTTTGAAGGGTTGTTTTAACAAGGC